AATGAGATGCCTGATTAAAGGGTTATTTTGATAGAATAAATTAAGCAATTACTTGCTCTCATTGTATATAATAGATTTAAACTATTTCTTGAAGTATCAAAAACTTCTGTACACCTAATACTAATAATACAAAAAGGTAAGCTAAATAAGCTACCAGGTTCATACCCTGTTTATGAGAATAATTCTCCCTTTTTAATTTTCCTAATACAAATTATATTTATAAGAACATTAGTTCTCGGAACAATATTAACTATCTCCGCTTCTTCGTGAATATTAATATGAATAGGTTTAGAAATCAATTTAATCTCATTCATCCCTTTAATAACCAAACCAAAAAACAAAATTTCAGTCGAAGCAAGAATAAAATATTTCATTACACAAGCTCTAGCCTCTATAGTTTTATTAAGAGCAATTCTAATATCATTTTTATTAAATGCGTTTATCCTCCCCTCAATAAACGCATTTATAATGATCCCAATAAGAGTTGCCTTATTCCTAAAATTAGGAGCTGCCCCATTCCATTTTTGATTCCCTCAGGTAATAGAGGGTTTATCATGAAATAATGCATTCATTCTAATAACATGGCAGAAGATTGCCCCTATCATAATTCTTATAAATACTTCTTTAAACATAATCCTAGCTATATCAGTAATAATATCCTCATTAATAATCAGGGGTTTCATAAGGTTTAGTCAAACAAGAATAAAAAAAATTATAGCATACTCATCAATCAACCATATTGCATGACTATTAGGATCTTTGCTAGCTTCGTGATCAGCCTGATTAATTTATATATTAACATATATTATAATAAATTTTATAATCATTTTCTATATCAAAACTTATAACCTCAATTATTTAAGTCAAATAAATAGATCATCAATAAATTCCACAGTAAAAATATCTTTTATAATTAACTTCCTCTCATTAGCTGGACTACCCCCTCTAATTGGGTTCATCCCAAAATGAATTGTTATTAATAATATAACCCCTTGGATATTAAGAATAACAGCAATTCTAATTATCAGAACTGTAATTATAATTTATATTTACATACGAATCATAGTCCCATCATTAATTTTAAATAACGAATCCTTAAAAGTGAGTTCAATCAAAACCCCAAAGACAATATTAGCTTTAACAAATTCAATTAACCTAATAATTCTCCCGATCATTACCTTAATCCAATTTTTTATATAAGGATTTAAGTTAAATAAACTATTAACCTTCAAAGTTAAAAATGGGGCAGCCTAAGCCTTAGACTTAGGAACTAATTCACCTCTAAATTTGCAGTTTAATATCATAATTGACTACTAAGTTTGTTAACAGAACTTTTGTTCATAAATAAATTTACAATTTATTGCCTATAATCAGCCATGTTAACGAATAAGTGATTATTTTCAACCAACCACAAAGACATTGGAACTTTATACTTCATTTTTGGTGCTTGATCGGGACTAGTAGGAACTTCTCTAAGACTTATTATTCGAGCCGAATTAGGAAGACCTGGTTCATTAATTGGAAACGACCAAATTTATAATGTTGTAGTTACAGCCCACGCTTTTATCATAATTTTTTTTATAGTTATACCTATTATAATAGGGGGATTCGGAAACTGACTAGTTCCTCTAATACTAGGAGCCCCTGATATAGCATTTCCCCGAATAAACAACATAAGATTCTGACTTCTCCCACCATCATTAACTCTTCTTTTAATAAGAAGTATAGTAGAAAGAGGGGCGGGAACTGGATGAACAGTATACCCCCCTTTATCATCCAACATCGCACATAGAGGAGCCTCAGTAGACCTAGCAATTTTCAGACTCCATTTAGCAGGAATTTCCTCAATCTTAGGAGCTGTAAACTTTATTACTACAGTAATTAATATACGCCCTGCTGGAATATCTCTAGACCGAATACCATTATTTGTATGAGCTATCGTAATCACTGCTGTTCTTCTACTATTATCTTTACCTGTTCTTGCTGGTGCCATTACTATACTATTAACTGACCGAAATATCAACACCTCTTTCTTTGACCCTTCTGGAGGAGGAGACCCAATTCTATACCAACATCTCTTTTGATTTTTTGGACACCCAGAAGTATATATTTTAATTTTACCTGGATTTGGAATAATTTCTCATATTATTAGACAAGAAAGAGGGAAGAAGGAAACATTTGGTAATTTAGGAATAATTTATGCTATACTAGCAATTGGCCTATTAGGGTTCGTTGTTTGAGCTCATCATATATTCACAGTAGGAATAGACGTAGATACGCGAGCATATTTCACTTCTGCTACAATAATTATTGCTGTCCCCACTGGAATTAAAATTTTCAGGTGACTAGCAACTCTCCACGGTACCCAAATTTCATTAACCCCCTCTACTTTATGAGCTTTAGGATTCGTATTCCTTTTCACTATAGGAGGATTAACTGGAGTGGTACTAGCAAATTCATCAATTGATATTGTATTGCATGACACTTATTATGTTGTTGCACATTTCCACTACGTTTTATCAATAGGAGCAGTATTTGCAATTATAGGGGGGATCATCCAATGATTCCCATTATTTACAGGAGTGTCCTTAAATAGTTACCTATGTAAAATCCAATTCTTTTCAATGTTCATCGGTGTCAATATTACTTTCTTCCCACAACATTTTCTTGGATTAATAGGAATACCTCGACGTTACTCAGACTATCCAGATGCATTTACAATCTGAAATATGATTTCATCAATTGGAAGAATAATCTCTTTAATAAGAGTAATCTTTTTTGCATTTATCGTCTGAGAAGCTTACTCAGCTCAACGAAAAACTTTATTTAACTTAAACTTAACCTCGTCAATTGAATGATTACAAAACTCCCCCCCTGCCGAACATAGATACTCAGAATTACCAATACTTAACAGTCCTTTCTAATATGGCAGATTAGTGCACTGGACTTAAACCCCAATCATAAAGGAAACTTTTTTTAGAAATTCCAACATGAAAACTTTTAATATTACAAGATAGAGCCTCTCCTGTAATAGAGCAACTTTCGTTCTTTCATGACCATGCCCTAATAATTTTAACCATAATCACTATTTTAGTAGTTAATTTATTAATAAACATTAACACAAATTCATTCCTTCACCGATTCTTGTTGGAAGGACAAACTATTGAACTAATCTGGACTTTAATACCTGCATTAACACTAATTTTTATTGCACTACCATCCCTACAACTTTTATATATTATAGACGAAACAATCAACCCAATACTAACAATTAAGACCATAGGTCATCAATGGTATTGATCATACGAATATTCTGACTTTAAGGCTATTGAATTTGACTCTTACATAACCCCAACTTCAGATCTAGGGGCACCCCAATTCCGTCTCCTTGATGTAGATAATCGATTAATTGTTCCATTAAAAACACAAATTCGTATATTAATCTCAGCAACTGATGTAATCCATTCCTGAGCAATCCCTTCATTAGGATTGAAAATGGATGCAACACCAGGACGCCTAAATCAAACTAGAATATACATTAATCGATCAAGTTTATTTTTTGGCCAATGTTCAGAGATTTGTGGGGCCAATCACTCTTTTATACCAATTGTAATTGAAGCAATTACACCTAATTTCTTTATTAAATGAATTAGAAAAATAATTTCATTAGATGGCTGAAAGTAAGTAACGGTCTCTTAAACCGCCCTATAGTATTTAACAACTACTTCTAATGATAAAGATTTAGTTAAATAATAACATCAAATTGTCAAATTGAAATTAACCCATCATTAATCTTTAATTCCACAAATAGCTCCATTAAGATGAACTTTTCTTGTAATTATAACCTTAACAGTATTAGCTTTCATAACCATTATAAACTATTTTAATAGAACAATAAATCCCTTAATCAATAAAAATCATAACAAAAAACTTACTCTATCTTGAAAATGATAATAAACCTATTCTCTTCATTCGATCCCTCAACAAATTGATCAACACAACTAAATTGATTGAGAATAATTATTGGAATAATAATTATCCCTATTTCATTTTGACTTATTCCGTCACGCTCAGCTATAATCTGAGTAAAAATTATAAAAATTCTTCATAATGAATTTAAAACTTTAATTGGACCTAGTAATGGGCACACATTACTATTCTCATCCTTATTAAGATTAATTTTATTAAATAATTATTTAGGATTATTCCCATATATTTTTACAGCCACAAGACATATAACTTCAACCCTTGCATTAGCTTTACCATTATGATTAACATTCATAGTATTTGGTTGAATTAATAACACAACTCATATACTAGCTCATTTAGTTCCTAATGGAACACCTCCAATCCTTATACCTTTTATAGTTTGCATTGAAACTATTAGAAACCTAATTCGCCCCGGGACTTTAGCTATTCGATTATCAGCCAATATAATCGCAGGGCATTTACTAATAACTCTATTAGGAAACACAGGAAATATAATATCAACATGGATAATTAGGCTCTTAATGTTAGTACAAATTCTTCTATTAACGTTAGAATCTGCTGTTGCAATAATCCAAGCTTATGTATTTGCAATTCTAAGAACACTCTACTCAAGAGAAGTTAATTATGTCAAATAACCACCCCTTCCATCTCGTTGATGTGAGGCCTTGACCTTTACTGGGATCATTAAGAGCCATAACTTTTATGTCTAGATTAATCGCTATATTCCATTTCCATAATACTAATTTAATTTGATTTAGACTATTAAATATAATATTAATTATGTATCAATGATGACGAGATATTACTCGAGAAGCCTCATATATAGGAATTCACACACTAATTATTGTAAACGGAATACGATGAGGAATAATTTTATTTATTACGTCTGAAGTATTATTTTTCTTATCATTTTTCTGGGGATTCTTCCATAATAGATTAACCCCTACAATTGAATTGGGAATATCATGACCTCCAAAAGGAATTGCTCCATTTAACCCTATCCAAATCCCTTTATTAAATACATTAATTCTCCTCTCTTCAGGATTAACAGTTACATGAGCTCATCACAGATTAATAGAAAATAATTACAAACAAGCTAAAATTAGACTAATCTTAACTGTAGTCTTAGGAATTTATTTCTCCTTCTTACAAGGATACGAATACTTAGAAGCTTCATTCTCAATAGCTGACTCAGCTTATGGAAGATCTTTCTTCATAAGAACTGGATTCCATGGAATTCATGTTATTATTGGAACAACCTTTCTATTAATTATATTAATACGACATAGAGCAAACCAATTCTCTAAAACCCATCACTTTGGCTTCGAAGCCGCAGCTTGATATTGACATTTTGTAGATGTGGTCTGATTATTCTTATATTTATCAATCTATTGATGAGGTAGATACTTAAATAGTATAATATATTATATTTGATTTCCAATCAAATGATCTTAAAAAAGTTTGAGTAATAATAACTTTAACTTCAATTTTCTCCTTAATCTTAATTATTTCATTATTAATCATAGCTATCCTAAACATCACAGCAAAAAAATTCTTAGACCGAGAAAAAATATCTCCTTTTGAATGTGGATTTGACCCTAAATCATCCTCACGATTACCTTTCTCAATACACTTCTTCTTAATTGCCATCATTTTCCTTGTATTCGACGTAGAAATTACTCTTCTCCTCCCGATCATTTTTTCTATAAAAATTAACAGAATAATTCATCACTCATTCATAGCTATCTTCTTCCTCCTCATCCTCCTATTTGGACTAATCCACGAATGAAAACAAGGAGCACTAGATTGAACTATATAGGATAATAGTTAATAATAACATTTAACTTGCACTTAAAAATAATTGATCAATCAATTTATCTTAAATAAGAAGCAAACATTGCATTTAGTTTCGACCTAAAAGTTTGGCTATAAAGCCCTTATTTAAATTAATTGAAACCAAAGCAGAGGTATATCACTGTTAATGATAAAATTGAATTTTTCCAATTAAAGAAATATTTTTAATTAAGCTTCTAACTTAATATCAAGCACACGTGTTTATATTTCTACTCATGTAGTTTAAATAAAACATTATATTTTCAATATAAAATTAATATTAATTCATAAGTACTTAAAAATACTAAATTTCCTTAACATCTTCAGTGTTACGCTCTTAATAAGCTATTTAAGTATACAAAAATTATAATAACAATCAATCAAAACAAAACAAAAAATAATATTACCTTAATATTATTAAATATCAAAATACGAAAAAACAAAGATCTCTCCTTCAACTCTAAATAAATTTTTTGAGCCCCTATGTATTCAGTTCAACCTTGATCTAAAGATTTATATAAAAAAGAACCTAAATTTAAAGAATAAGACCTAGGACTTAAGACTCTAATAATACTTAAATTTCACATACCCCTAATAAACCAATTTCTCTTAAACCATTTTGATGAAACTAAAATAAACCCAACATCTAACTTAGAAAACTCTAGACCCAACCATATCCCAGAAAAAACAAAGATCAATCTTATTAACTTCATCAAAATAGGTAAAACAACAATATATATATGCCCAAATATTAATCAACTCAATAAACTACCCATGAAAACTACCAATACAATTAAACCACCTATTCTCAACTTTATAATTATATTACCATCACTAATTCTTCTTACCGCTCTTGCATTATAAACCCCTAAGAAAGAAAAATATGTCAACCGAAACCTATAAAAAACTGTTAATCCTAAGGACAAATAAAAAATTATATAAATAAATATATTTACATAACCAAGACTTATTACCTCTACAATTAAATCCTTAGAATAAAACCCTCTAAGAAAAGGTAATCCACAAAGTGATAAATTTCTAATATTAAAATAAACACTAGTTAAAGGTATAAAACTTGCTAGACCCCCTATACAACGAATATCTTGACAATCATTTAAATTATGAATAATATTTCCTGCACACATAAACAATAAAGCTTTAAACAAAGCGTGTGTTAATAAATGATAAAAAGCTAATAAAGCACCACCCATAGCTACCATACTTATCATCAAGCCCAATTGACTAAGAGTAGATAATGCAATAATCTTTTTTAAATCAATTTCTACCCTAGCACCTAAACCTGCTATAAATATAGTTATACACCCAACATACAACAAAAATACCCTAATAAAACTTCCTAAAACATTCTCAAATCGAATCAACAAATACACACCAGCAGTTACTAAAGTAGAAGAATGAACAAGTGATGAAACAGGGGTAGGCGCAGCTATCGCTGCAGGTAATCACCTAGAAAAAGGAATTTGAGCTCTCTTAGTTATAGCAGCCAAAACTACAAAGCCACTAATTAACCCTATAATATAATCACTTTTTAACTCATATATGTAAAAAACATAATTTCAGCTACCATAATTTAACATTCATGCAATTGCTATTAAAAGAGCAACATCCCCAACACGATTCATTAATGCAGTGACCATACCAGCATTATAAGATTTAATATTTTGATAATAAATCACTAAACAATAAGAAATTAAACCTAGCCCATCCCAACCTAATAAAATCCTAATCAAATTAGGACTTAAAATCAAAAACATTATAGAAACAACAAATAAAACTACCAACATAATAAAACGATCCAACCTCTTTTCATTTCTTATATAATTTAATCTATAAAAAATAACCATTCTAGAAATAAATAATACAAAACTCATAAAAATTAATGACATCCAATCCAATAGAATAGTCATAGAAATTAATCTTGACCTCACTCTAATAAATCTCACCTCAAAAAACCAAACCATATTATAAAATATAAAACTTAAACCCCCAAAAAATCTTAAAAGTCTTATTAAAAATAAAATCAATCTATAAATTAAACAAATATTTATTATCTAGAGATAACTAATCTTCCTTGACACCACAAATCAAAATTTTACATAAACTATCTAGATAAATTCATAACCCTACGACATCTCCATATAAAAATATAATATTTAAAGGAACTCAATGTAAAAATAATAATAAATATTCACGAACATTAAATACAAAATATCTAAATAACCCTCTTAAAATTTTACCATGCTGGCTATAAGAATAAAGAAACAATGAATAAGCAGCTCTTATAAAAGATCTAAGCATTAGAAAAAAACAGGTTAATGAGCTAAAACTTACCACTCTATTAATTAAAATAATCTCACCTAATAGATTTAAAGAAGGAGGGGCAGCCATATTTCTTGAAACCAATATAAATCACAATAAAGAACCTCCTGGAATTAGATTAATTATTCCTTTATTTAAATAAAGTCTACGCCTATGAGTACGCTCATATAAAATATTAGCAGCACAAAATAAACCAGACGAACATAGCCCATGCCCAACTATTAAAACTAAAGACCCTACTATTCCCCAATAATTAAAAGTAAATAAACCGACTATTATTAAACCTATATGCCTAACTGAAGAGTAAGCAATTAATGATTTCATATCACTTTGCCGTAAACATATAAATGACACTATAACACCCCCTACTAGACCAACTCTAATAAAAACTCCTCTCACAAATAAACCTGCCCTAATAAATATAGAAAAACAACGTATCATTCCGTATCCCCCTAATTTTAACATAACACCAGCCAAAATTATTGATCCTGAAATAGGAGCTTCAACATGGGCCTTAGGGAGTCATAAATGAAATATAAACATAGGAACTTTAACCAGAAAAACTAAATTAATCAAAAAAAAATAAATTAATCTATCAAGAGGTTCAAAAAAATAAAAATTCAAACTACCAAACTCACTATAACAAAAACTTAAAGCCATTATTATAGGCAAAGAAGCTAATAATGTATAAAATAGTAAATATAAACCAGCCTGTAAACGCTCAGGTTGATACCCTCATCCAACAATTAAAATCAAAGTAGGAACCAAACTAAACTCAAAAAATAAATAAAAAATAAATAAATTCATAGAAACAAATGTTATAAATAATGAAATCATTAATATTCCAATTACAAATAAAAAATGAGACCTCCACTTAGAACATAAATAAACTCTTGATCTTGCTATAATTATTATAATAATAATTCAAAAAGTCAATAAAACTATTACAAAAGAAAGCATATCTAACCCTATCCCATAAGATACTATAGACCAATTATTATCAATCCTAAACGTCATTAATAAAAAAACACCTATTAGACCCCATAATAAATAAATAAACCAATAATTAAAAAATCTTATTAATGTCAACACTAACATTGAAAATAATAATCTTATCATAAAACATTAAAGCTTTGGAAATAATCATTACCATACATACGAATCAACCTAACCAAAATTGATAAACCCACAACCCCTTCACAAACACTAAAAGTCAAAAAAATCATTAGAAAAATCTTTTCACCCTCAAAACCTACAAAACATAAAACTAATAAAAAAAAAACCACAACAACTAAAAACTCCAATCTTAATAAAACTATTAATATATGCTTACGATTTAAAACAAAAGAAAATAACCCAAATAAAATTATAATTAAAATCAACTCTATCATTAGTTTTTATAATTTAATTAAAATATTAGTCTTGTAAACTGAAAATAAACCAAGTTTTAAAAACTTCAAGAAAAGAATAATCCTTCATTAATCTCCAAAATTAATATTTTAAATAAACTACTTCTTGAAATTATAACTATCTTAATATCAACAATACTTTCTACATCTCTAATATTAATATTCTCCAAACATCCTATATACATAGGTATAATCTTATTAATCCAAACCATAATAACTAGAGCAATAACCGGATTTATAAACAATGATTTCTGATATTCATATATCTTATTCCTAATCATAATCGGGGGTGTATTAGTTATATTTATGTATATAACAAGAATTGCATCAAATGAAAAATTCTTAATTATAAAAAAGAGTAAAATTATTATATTACCTGTAGTACCCATAATAATTCTACTCTTTTTTAATTATCCCTCCACATTTAATGATTTCTCAACAAACTTTATAAGCACTAGGAGCCATTATAATTCATTCTCTAAGTATTTTTCATCAGACTGAAAAATTATTATAATACTAATAATCTTCTTACTCCTAGCTATAATTATTACTGTAAAAGTATCATCATTTAAAGAAGGATCAATCCGCCAAATAAACTAATGAAAAAAATCCGTAAACAAAACCCCCTAATAAAAATTTTTAATAATGCATTAATTGACCTTCCAACCCCATCAAATATCTCTACTCTATGAAATTTTGGTTCCATACTAGGATTATGTTTAATAATTCAAATTGTAACAGGACTGTTCCTAGCAATACATTTCTGCCCAAATATCGAAATAGCTTTCAATAGAGTGGCCCACATTTGTCGTAACGTCAACTACGGGTGACTAATTCGAACCCTACACGCTAACGGAGCCTCATTTTTCTTCATTTGCCTTTATGCACATATTGGACGAGGAATTTATTATAATTCATACAACCTAAACCACACTTGAATAGCTGGAGTCACTATTTTCTTCCTTACAATAGCAACTGCCTTCCTAGGATATGTTCTGCCATGAGGTCAAATATCATTCTGAGGGGCAACAGTTATTACTAATCTTCTATCAGCAATTCCATACTTAGGTAATTCAATTGTTCAATGAGTATGAGGGGGATTCGCTGTAGATAATGCAACCTTAAGACGATTCTTTGCTCTACATTTTATGCTTCCCTTTATTATCTCAGCACTAGTATTAATTCACTTATTATTCCTCCATCAAACAGGTTCGAATAATCCCTTAGGAATAAATAGAAACATTGATAAAATTCCTTTTCACCCATTCTTCTCATACAAAGACACAATTAGTTTCCTAATTATATTAATAATATTGATAATAATTTCAACATACGCACCATACATATTAGGAGACCCCGACAATTTCACTCCTGCTAATCCTTTAGTGACTCCAGTCCATATTCAACCTGAATGATATTTTTTATTTGCATACGCAATTTTACGATCAATTCCCAATAAATTAGGTGGAGTAATTGCTCTAGTAATATCTATTGCTATCCTATACTTCCTCCCTTTAATAAAAACAAATAAATTCTTAAGAAACCAATTCTACCCAATAAACAAAATAATTTTATGAGCCTTACTAATAACCACTATTTTATTAACATGAATCGGAGCCCGCCCTGTTGAAAGGCCATATATTATTACAGGACAAATTTTAACTATCACGTACTTCATATTATTTTTAACAATACCTTTAAGAAGAATAATTTGAGATAATAAAATTAATTAACTAATGAGCTTGATAAGCATATATTTTGAAAATATAAGATAGGAACACTCCTATTAGTTTATACTAAATTTTATTAACTAAATTAATAGAATGAAAGTTCACAACTTCATTCTATAAAAAAACATTAAAAACATTAAAGCACAAGGTAAAAACCTCTTTCAAGCTAGATACATCAACTTATCATAACGAAAACGAGGAAGAGTCCCCCGAACCCAAATCCAAAAAAAGGAAAAAAACACCACCTTAACATAAAAAAAAAATGAAAACAAATCGCCCCCCAAAATTATTAAAGCTCTAATAAAACTCATAAAAATAATATTAGCATATTCAGCTAAAAAAATTAAAGCAAAACCCCCTCTCCTATATTCAACATTGAACCCTGATACAAGTTCAGACTCACCTTCAGCAAAATCAAAAGGTGTCCGATTAGTCTCTGCTAAACCAGAAATAACCCAAACAATACATAAAGGACTCATATAAAAAAACAATCAACTATACTCTTGAATAAAACAAAAATCTAAAAAATTAAAACTTAAAACCAAAATAATATAACTCATTATAATTAAAGCTAGACTAACCTCATAAGAAATAGTCTGAGCAACCGAACGTATTCCCCCCAATAAAGAATATATTCTATTAGAAGACCACCCAGCTAACATAATAGTATATACTCCTAAACTAGAAAAACAAAGAAAAAATAAAACTGATAAACTAAATCTCATTAATCCCCTAATAAAAGGAATTACTCTCCACATAAACAAGGCAATAAATAAATTTAAACAAGGAGATAAATAATAAATATAATAATTAGAAAAATTTGGTTGAACCTGTTCCTTAGTAAACAATTTTACTGCATCTCTAAATGGTTGTAATAACCCTATAAAACCTACTTTATTAGGACCTTTACGAATTTGAATATAACCCAAAACCTTTCGCTCAAGTAAAGTTAAAAAAGCCACTCCCAATAAAACACAAATCAATAAAATTAACATTGACAAAATAAACAATAAATAATCAAAAACAAACAATATTATTTGTAATAAAATACATAAAATGATTCTAAATCAATCGCACTAATCTGCCAAAATAACAATTCTATTCAAAATAAAAAATTATTTTCTATGCCTGGTCCTTTCGTACTAAAACATATAAAATCAATTAAGATAAAAACCAACCTGGCTCACGCCGGTCTAAACTCAGATCATGTAAAATTTTAAAGGTCGAACAGACCTAATCTTATAAGCTACTGCACAAAAAATTAATTTTAATCCAACATCGAGGTCGCAAACTCCTTTATTAATAAGAACTCTCAAAAGAAATTACGCTGTTATCCCTAAGGTAATTTAATCTAATAATCTTGATAAAGGATCAAATAATCATATAAATTGTTTATAAAATAAAAAAGTTAATTAAATTTTTCTATCACCCCAACAAAACTTAATAATAAATAATATAATCATAAACCTATAAAAAAAATCTACTAATAAGTAAAACTCTATAGGGTCTTCTCGTCTTTAATCCACATTTAAGCTTTTTAACTTAAAAATAAAATTCTAATTAATTAACAAGAGACAGAAAGTTTCTCATTAAACCATTCATACCAGCTTCCAATTAAGAAACTAATGATCATGCTACCTTTGCACAGTCAAAATACTGCGGCCATTCAAATCATCAGTGGGCAGGCCAGACCTTAAATCATAGTCAAAAGGACATGTTTTTAATAAACAGGTGAAAACTTAATTGCCGAGTTCCTTTTATTAACCTAAAAAAGAAAATTTTCCAAACATAAAATATACTAATCCATCCATAATTAAAAATCATATCAAATTAAAAAAATAAGCTCAATAAAAAACCTAAAACAAAGAAAATATTACATTAATCTTCCTTAATAATAATATACTAAAAAATAGAAAATTCCAATCCTAAAATAAAAGAAAAAAAATAAATTTATAATAATCTAAATACAAGCTTATCCCTATAAATATAATGTCAAACAAAAAATATCAAAATCAATTTAAACATTCCTCATCTAAACTCAATTAAATTAATTTCTCAAGCAACTAGATACAATTAAAGACGAATAACGTTTCATTTCAATTCTTATATTAGAAATATTTATAAAACAATAAAATAAATATAAAAATAGCCCCTTCAAAATCGAGAAAAATACATACGTAAAACTTTATTAAACAGCCCTGATACACAAGGTACAATAAATTAAATTTTCTTCTAAAATAATAAATAAAATCCTTCACAGTACAATAAACTATAATAAAAATAATTTGTTCAAAAAATAATAAAAAAAAAATACTTTCCTAAAAAATTAAATAATAAAAACCTAAATAATTAAATATTATCAAGAAAGGTTATTCAACCAATTTTTTTAATGTAAATAAAACGCTTATAGTTTAGCTTTAACTTGCGTTCCAGGACCATTTTCCAATAGACCTACTTTGTTACGACTTATTTCATTTTATAATGAAAGCGACGGGCGATATGTACATATTTTAGAGCTAAATCAAAAATCCTAAATAAAAAAATTTACTATCAAATCCAATTTTATACTACTTCAAAAATAATAATCCAAATTTAAAAATAATGTAACCCATTACAACTTTTCTATAAACTACACCTTGATCTGAAATCATGTTAAATATAAACAAATAAATTAATATTCTCATAAAATTTTTTAAACAACGATATATAAATTTTTAAAAAAAGTAAAAATAATCGTGGACCATCAATTACTAAACAGGTTCCTCTGAACAGACTAAAATACCGCCAAATCTTTTAACTTTAAAGAATATAACTATTAATAATTTAAGTTGGCTAATTACATTTAAAATAATAGGGTATCTAATCCTAGTTTAAATAAAAATTTCTCAATTCAAAAATTAATACATAAAATTATTTTCACAATTTCACCTGAAAAAATAAAATTTAAATAAAAATTAACATTCTAATTAAACTCAAAAAAATTAATTTGAATAGTTTGTATAACCGCTACGGCTGGCACAAACTTTGTCTATTCTATAAAAAATTTCTATATCTAAATATATTTAAATAATAATACTATATACTACCAATCTAATCTTTAAAACAAAATTTATATATACTAAAATACTAATAACAAATTACCGAAACAAGATCAATATCAATTCAAAAAAACCTCTTATAAATTTCTAACAAAATACACCTATATACATCAACCCCCTACTAACCTAATTTAAAATGTTTCCCCCTGAAAATTATTCTTTTCAAAAATTTTAAGGTCTTTTCCATAATCCTTAATATGTTGCCCCCTCAGACAAAATACTAAAATTTATGGAAAAGTTTATAATTGAAAAGTTACAATCATATATATATATTCCCTCAAATTACATAATTTGATTGACATCAATTAAAATTTATTTTACTTTATTTTAAAATATAAATAATACTAACCTATAAATTTTATTAGAAAAAAAATAAACTAATAACTTTGAAATTTTGACTCGAACCACAATTTATAAATATATAACAACATAGTTTTTGCAATCAATCAAATCATGTAATTTAAATAATATATTTATTTCAAAAAAAAAAATGAATAATACTAACTTTTTAAATAAATTAAATAAAAATTATTATTAATTCAATTATTTATTAATCAAACATAATTTTTTTAAAAATTATTAATTATTTAGATCAATAAACAAATATTAATCTAATTAATACTAATTTGCTATAATTTTTAAAATCAAAAATAACCTTTAAAATCACATTATTATAAATTTTAGTAAGAAAAAAAAAACAGGGGGTTTTATAGTAATTTTTTATAGGATATATCATAAATTATATTTCTATAGAACAATAAATGTGTATATATAAATTATAATAACCCCCTTTTTTTTTTCTTGTAAAGTAGTTAAATTTTGAATTTTTCTTGATCACTAGTCCTATCGTATTATAGATATATAAAGATCTATACCAATAAAATTGTTGATTATAAAATTTTTACTATGATATATAAATTTTTTATTAATATACATCAATCTATATTGATAGAACTTTATAGATCTTATAAATATATATATAGAATAAATTTTTAATATTATTATTGAATAAAATATGTTATTTGTTAAACGTGTATTTATAATATTATATATATATAAAATAATATATATCTATTACTTATATATATATTTATTATTTTATATGATATATAGAACCATATATATTAATATAATATTTTATTAAATAATTACATTATTTAGTAAACGATCATTGAGTATTCTCTTTCTTTTTAATTTTATTTGTTTTCTAGTAAATACGCTTATTTATAGGTATGATAGATCATATAGTCTATTATAGATCTATTTAAAATTATATATTATATAAATATTATATATATATATAAAATTATATATTAGAGAATTGATCCTATAAATACTGATAGATTTATAATATTATATATATTTATATAAAGTTTATGCTTATATATCTAGTAATATTATATAGTGCGAGGTGAGCTAAATCGAAAAATTTGTGGTTGAGACCTGTCGCGTATTAATAATTTTTTAGTAGAAAAAAAGTGTGCAAGGTATGTTTTTTTTTTTTCAATGTAAAACAAGCCTGACAGAGGCTCATATTGTACACTCAACCAAAACCGTTAACTGAAAGTTGACGCACCCTTTTTTGAAAAAATGAAAAAAATTTTTTTTTTAGGGTTTTTGTTCGTAAATCTACTGAAACAAAAATTTTCATTTTTTGATTTTTAGGCTTTTTGAGAGGCCTCTGTGTAGAATTAGAAATTGTTAATAAATTCAAAGGAATTTTCTAATCAGTAATTTTAACAATAAAGATTTTAGGATCCTATTTTCACAAATCTTATTAATAATTTTTAGTAATTAATTAACTGAAAATCTACACCTTCTAAAAGGGCTAAATTTGGAAATTTTAATGAAATTCATGAAATTTCCAGTTTTTTTTTGCATTTTTTTTTCATCTAAATTTGTGTGGATTTTCCAAGAAACCTTTTTCTAATTTCCAAATTTTTTCATTTTTTCCATTTTTTTTAGCCCTAAATTCTTTTTTTTAAAAACTAATAATTTATTAGGCTTTATCCTTTAAAATTTTTTAATCTCACTACTTAACAAAAGTAAAAAAACACCTGGTTCGTTCCTCACCTTACGGAGAATGTTAAAAAAAAAACTAGGTTAGAGAAAAAAATTCTGCCATCAAAAGTAAAGGTGAGTGATATACACTTCACCTATTACTAAATAACCGAATTAAACCTCAGCTACCCCGATGCACTCGGGTTTAGATTTTTATCGCATTTTTAAAACAAATCTCTCCTCATCACCTCGGGGTAGCTGCGCACCCCTTTACCCTAATAATCTCAGGTTAGGATTTTTAGATTTTTTAAAACAAAGAAAAA